CCCCTAATTCTGAGCTTCATGTTACTCCTCCCCAGCGACGTGTCAGGTTCAAGGCATCCCAATTAGATTCACTGGAATGACAGTTTCTCATTTGGAATCTGTAAAATCAGCATTTCGATCAAATCACACATCGCCGTAGACTAGGCCTTCTAATTCTTTAAGGGATTTATCTAAAAGATTCGCAATATAACTAGGAAGGCGTTTTAAATACCACACATGGGTTACTGGGCATGCGAGTTTGATGTAGCCCATTTGATACCTTCGTATACGAGAATCAATAAATTCGACCCCGCATTTCTCACAAAATTTCGGGTCGTTTTTTTCCTCTCCAATTACGCGATAATTTCCACAAGCACAAATTCCACTTTTAATAGGTCCAAAAATTCTTTCACAAAATAATCCATCCTTTTCCGGTTTATTGGTTTTGTAATGAAAAGTATAGGGTTTTGTCACCTCTCCAACTATCTCTCCATTAGGAAGTATTTTAGTGGCCCAAGCACTTATTTGTTGAGGAGAAACTGATCCAATTTGGAGCTGTTGATGTTTATACCTATCGATCATAGAAGAAAAATACTGATTCATTCCGATTAAGCTTCCTTCCTATGAATCTGGAAGTTTTTCTCAGATACAAGGAAATGATTCAGTTCCAGAGCTAAAGATCGTAGTTCTCGAACGAGTAATCGAAAAGATTCTGGAGTACTCTCGGGGTTAGGTATTGTTTCTCCAACCATCGTAGTACCAAGTACTTCCTGACGAGCTCTAATATGGTCAGATTTATAAGTAAGCATTTCTTGTAAAACATGAGCAACACCAAACCCTTCGAGAGCCCAAACCTCCATTTCTCCTACCCGCTGTCCCCCTCGCTTTGCCCTTCCTCTAAGAGGTTGTTGTGTAACAAGGGCATAATGTCCACTTGAACGGCCGTGGATTTTATCATCAACTTGATGAATTAATTTTAAGATATAAGGCTGTCCTATTAGAACGGGTTGTTCAAAAGGGCTCCCCGTCCTTCCATCAAATATTCTGCTTTTTCCCGGATATTCGGCTTCAAATACCCACGGATTCTCAGTTTGCTTACTAGCTTGATATAATTCAGAAAACACCAGTTTTCTCGAAGCTTCTTGTTCATATCTCTCATCAAATGGCGCTATTCGATAATGCCTGCCTAGCAGGCTTCCGGCTAACCCAAGTGAACATTCAAATATCTGTCCTACATTCATCCTTGAAGGTACTCCTAGCGGGTTAAAGACCATATCAACAGGTCTTCCATCTTCCAAATAAGGCATATCTTGTCTAGGCAAAATTTTTGAAATAATACCCTTATTTCCGTGTCTTCCAGCTACTTTATCGCCGACTTTAATTTCACGTTTCTGTAAAATATATACACGAATCGTTTCTGGATTATAACTGGAACCCCCCTTCTTATGGTTATGGATCCATCTCACATCAATAACCCGACCCCTACCGCCTATAGGTAGTTTTAGACACGTTTCTTTTGAAGTGGATACCTGAATGCCAAGGATAGCTCGTAACAATCTATCTTCCGGGGCATACGACGACTCTTTTACCACCTGGGGCGTTAATTTACCTACTAAGATATCACCCGTCTCTACCCAAGATCCCAGTATCACAATTCCGTTTTTGTCTAAATTGCGGAGTAAGTGGGCTTCTAAATGGGGTATTTCCCTAGTAACCTTTTCGGGACCTTGGTTTGTGACATGGATTTGGATTTCATATTTCCGTATGTGAAAAGAAGTATAAATATCTTCATATACCAAACGTTCACTAATGAGTACTGCATCTTCATAATTGTAGCCTTCCCACGGCATATAAGCTACTAATACGCCTTTCCCCAAAGAAAGCTCTCCACCAACCGTAGCAGTACCGTTAGCTATAATTTGCCCCTTTTTAATGTATTTACCCCGATGAGCCTGCGGTTTTTGGTGCATACAAGTATTTTTGTTCGAACGTTGATACCGACCTAATGGAATGCTTAGAGTACCTCCATTACCTGATAAAACGATCTTATCCGTATCGGTATAAACGACCCTTCCCTCACGTTCGGATATATAAAGAGCCCCTGAATCTAGAGCTGCTTGTCGTTCCAACCCAGTTCCAACAATGCATTTCTCGGACCTAGAAAGTGGAACTGCTTGACGTTGCATATTCGAACTCATTAAAGCTCGATTCGCATCATTATGTTCGATAAAAGGAATGAGGGAAGCTCCAATAGAAAAATATTGAAAGGGAAAAATACTTCTAAGATGAACCTTTTCCCACGCAAGAGTCAAGAAGTCTTGACGGTATCGAGCTGGAACAACCTGCTCTTCCCGAAGATCCCCATTCAAAGCCAAAGAATTTCCCGCCGCTACCATAAAGTATTCATCTTTATGCGGCGATAAAAAAAGCATTCGTCCCCCTGTAGATCTCTCAGCAATTTCATAAAACGGGCTTTCTATAGATCCCCAACGGCCGATCTTCACATGAATTGATAAGGATCCAATAAGTCCAACATTGATTCCTTCAGATGTGTCAATTGGACAAATACGCCCATAGTGACTGGAATGGATATCTCGTATCCGAAAACTAGCAGTTCGACCTGTTAGTCCCCCAGGGCCCAAATAACTCAACTTTCTCCCATGAACTATTTGTGTCAACGGATTGGTTCGATCCAAAACTTGAGATAGTGGGTGTAAACCGAAAAAAGAGTCAAAAGTAGTTGTTAATGGAGTTGAAGTTACCAAATTTTGGGGCGTCGGTATCAATTTATGTCGAATTGCTCCACATATAGTTCCGCGAACCGCATTTTCTAAACGAACCAGAGCCAACCCAAATTGATCTTGTAAAAGATCTGCTACAGAACGAATACGTTTATTTTTCAAATGATTCATATCGTCAACTGCGCCCCTTCCAAACTTCAGTCCAATTAAATAATCCGCGGCTTCCAATATATCTCGTGGTAACAAAAATGTATTGTTCGGAGGTATATCAAGGTTCAGCCTTCGGTTCATATTTCGTCGACCAATTCTTCCTAATTCACATCTTTGTTGAAAGAATTTTTTTTGTAATTCCTTACATAAGGAGTCAGAAAATACCGAATCTCCCCCTACACAAGCAAATTGTTCATAAAACTCTAAAATGGCATTTTCTTTTGACCCAATTTTTTTTCTCTCCTTATCGTTCAGAAAAGCCAAAAAAATTTCGGGATACCAAACATTCTCTATAATGTCTCTTAGATTCGAACCCATAGCTGATGATAGAACTAGAATAGATATTTTTTGTTTCCTACTTACACGAGCCCAGATCCTTGCTTTTATATCAATCTCTAATTCTGATCTTCCTCCCCAATCTGATATTATAGTACCGGTATAGAACGAAATCCCGTTATGGTCCAATTCTGACCGGTAATAAATACCGGGGCTTTGCAATATTTGATTGATCAAAATTCTATATATTCCATTTACTATAAAAGTTCCTAAGGAATTCATTAGAGGAATGGTCCCAATAAAAATTCTTTGTTCTTGCATATCCCTGCCGGTTTTCCAAATTAATCCCGCGGATACATATAATTCCGAAGAATACGTGAGTAATTCATACACAGCATCCCTTTCCTTTATCAACGGTTCTACCAGTTGGCATGTCTCCACAAATAATTGAAATTCGATTTCTTGATCTGTATCTTCCATTTTTGGAAACTTAGAAAGTTCTTCCGTCAAACCCTGATCAATAAACCTACAAAATCCTTCAAATTGTATTTCATTCAATCCAGGTATTGTAGACATTCCCCCATTTCCAGCCCCGAGCATTTTCAATTTACCATTTATCAAAAATCCCACTATTAGTTCATTCTTCACCCAATTTTATAAATGATCTAGCAACGATGGAATTTCTATTCTGTTTACTGAATCACATGAAATTTTACCCAACTCCATATCTGGAATAGAATGTATGAAATACGTATGAACAGAGAAACAAAAAGAGTTTTATACTTAAATTGAAATTGGAATTTTTAAAACAGTTCTCTCCAAAATTCTATAACCTTATCAAGTTATAGAATTTTGGAGAGAATATCAAAACAAAAAAATGATTGAATTTCTATCATTATTATGATATTACATATCTGAAGTTTCTAATATAAATAGAAGAGGGGTTTATTTATTAAACACGTATGTAGATAGCAATGTTCCTGTTCCCTTCCATTGTATTGATGTTCCTATTTATAACATTGCGGTTTGTCTTCTCTTAAAAGAGAGTAGAAATTTTCTATTCAATTATGAGATATGACAATTTTCTGAGAATTTCTTATAATTCCTTATAGGAAAAATATCATATATAATATCATATATGTTTTATATGTTTCTATATATATAATATGATTATTAATTCTTATTTATAATTATTAATTATTTATAATTTATATTTCGGTCCTAGGCCTGGGGTTTACATATATTCATAATTGTTGGTATAATTTTAATTGAGAAAGGTTTTTTAACTTAATATTGATGTATCAATTTGTATGTTCTTACGTCATTAAGAAAAGACAAAACGAAATTTTGAGATTCAAAATCGTTCATGAATTCGCAGTCAGTCATCAATAGTTAATGGTTCAAATTTGTTTGACTTTCTATTCAAAATTGACTGTCGATTTTGAATAGAAAGTGGGAAAAGTTGGCTATTTTGAGATACTCTATCTGGGGTGTATCAAATCCAATCGAAATCAAAAAAGACAAGGTTAGGCAAGAAACGGATAAATAGCGGGATTAAAAAACGGAACTCTCGATGCACTGCGCATCCACATACACTAAAGGGGGTGCAGTAATACAGGAAAAATGTAACTAATTTTATATCGTTTTGGCGGCATGGCCGAGTGGTAAGGCGGGGGACTGCAAATCCTTTTTCCCCAGTTCAAATCCGGGTGTCGCCTGATCAACAAAAGATGTGAAACCCTGCTTATGTTCTGCTGATATAACTTGACAAAATAGCTCCCAACAGAAGCGGGGAAGGGGGACTGTTGATACTTGTTTGATTCCAAACAGGCGAGAGGAGTTTTTGAAAAAAGTGTAAATCTAGGATTGAAGGATATATTCTAAGGATAGAGGGGTTATCAAAACTTCGCGATTCTCTTCAGTAAATTGGAAAGAATTTTTTTCGGCAACTCCTAAATCAAGAATATAATGTTTCTCTACTTTTTCACAAAGATAGTCAAAAGGGGTACGCATTCGATCAAATAGAAAATTCGATTCAGATATTGATTTATCTGTTTATGCTTTTTATTTATCAAAACAAAAGGCCTTATTATTCCTACATGTTCCATTAGTCAAATTTCCCAAGATGTTACTACGTATTCGGATTCGTCTTTCCTTTTAATGTTAATGTTGAAATCCGATAGGAATTTTTTATTAAATGAGTTGATTTATTAGATTGGTTGATCAATAGTGTTCGGTCCAAATCCCTTTTTTGACTCTACACCATTGATTCTACTATACTAATACTATGAGTTTAGTATTTACTATTAGTTATTAGTTTGGTATTGATAGTTTAGTATTGAGGAATCGAACAATTTCTTCATATTTATTTATATATTTATAGAGATCCTATTTATATTATAGAGATAAGGGGGCATAATTCATATGGATATAGTAAGTCTCGCTTGGGCTGCTTTAATGGTAGTCTTTACATTTTCCCTTTCACTTATAGTGTGGGGAAGAAGTGGACTCTAGGAGTATTACTAATTAATCAAACTGTATCAATTGTTTTCTAGATCATTCTGTAACACGTTTTGAACTATTTAAAGCGAAAAACAAAAAATATTCATTTCCAATGGATTCGATTCGGATTGAGTAATCCATTACATTATATGAATCACATTTTTTTAATCAAACAGATATTTCACCAATTCCCATCTTTGTATTTCGAAAGGGATACTGATGAAAGGAAATTCATCATAATAAAAATTATTCCGAAATGTTCCATTTCAATCAATGGGTTCTTACCAGAATTATAGACGAGTACTGAAGAAGACCTATTTTTTATTCCCTCTTTAATTTAATAAAAAATGAAGAAGGCGTTTGGTTAAGTATATATTTATGCGTATATACGCACTTTTTATGACTATGAAAAGCGGTATAGAGAGAGACATCGGGGTTGTTGAACGATATACATACATAAGAAAGAGAATCTTCTCTCCGGTGAGTTGCATATTCCACACTTACTGCTTGCTTTCGAATTGTAAAATTGTATTTTATTGTAAAGTAGAACTTTACACATTCTATTTCTAATAGATAGATCGTATGGTCTATGAATCGACCATATGATCTATCTATTAGAATACTCCCCCGACCCTAATTTGCTTATTTCATTTAATTTCTTTTTAAGACGCGAAAATTGGAATTCCTTTCGTTTTATTTCATTTCGTTTTATTTCATTACTTTGACTTTTTGCTAAGAACCTATAAGTCAAGCTTAATTCAAATTAATTATTTTCACTGACTGTTTTTACGTAAATTATAAGTAGAAAGGCCGTAGGAACTAGAATGAATAGCGCAGTAGCAATAAATGCAAGAATATTTACTTCCATAATCTAATCTTTTTTTTTTTACTTCACAATAACTTGGGATTTAATCCCCTAGGGATGATAAACCTTTCGAATCAATTACTTCTCAATGTTTTTAAATCAGATCAATCTATCAATATCATGAATAACAATACCTGAGTTACCAAATAAATTCGTCCGGAATAGTATAACATAGGAGGTTTTTTATCCATACCGAACCCCAATTTCGATTCTGGATTCTGGACCCAATCCAAAATTCTTTATTCGGTTCCGCTCTTTTTTCTATAACTTCTATAACGTACCTTGCATGTCCAATCATCTGATCAAGTATCATCAGATCGCCCTTCTCCTTTACTTCCATTAGTGGCGTAGTTAAAAAAAAAAAAGAATGAGAATAAAATAAATAAAGAAAATAATATAAAAATAATAGAATCCAATTTCTATTTCTATAGAAAATATATATAGACTAAACGAAATATAATCTAAATATAATCTAAATATAACTAATAATATATAGTAATAATATATAGAATAATATATAGAATAAATATGGAGTATTCTATTCCAGGGATCCGGAATAGTCGAAAAGCGGACTTGGAATACTTACTATAATGCTACCAATAATTGTACTAATCCACCCCCTTCTTGCCAAAAAGAAAGACAAGGAAATAAGGAACCCCCCCTTTTTTAGTTTGGGAATGGTATTTGACCCTCGGCCTCCGTTCAGAGTCATATAAGAGGAGAGAGGAATTGATTGATTGATGTATTTTTATTGGAGCCGCCGGGACTGACGGGGCTCGAACCCGCAGCTTCCGCCTTGACAGGGCGGTGCTCTGACCAATTGAACTACAATCCCAATGAAATACTCAATGAAATGGGGGATCTAGCAAAGATTTTTATTCTTTGTTATCTCTGTATCGAGTATTTATGATTGTGAAGGGCGAGGAA